TCAGTATACTTGGAATAATCACATTAATAGTTGCATTGACAGTTATCTTCAGTCCCAAATCTGTATTGATAGCTACATTGTAAGTGGTAGTGACAATTCCAGTAACAATTACATTTCTAGTTCCATTTGTGGTAAAAGTGGAAATAGTAGCGAGGATACCAGAATGAGTGATCAAACTATACCAGAAAGTTCTACTAATCTGGGTGTAACTCAAGAATACCGGCATTTGTGGGTTCAATGCGAAAATTGTTATGGATTAAATTATAAGAAATTTTTTAAATCAAAAATGCATCTTTGTGAACAATGTGGATATCATTTAAAAATGAGTAGTTCAGATAGAATCGAGCTTTTGATCGATCCGGGCACTTGGGAGCCTATGGATGAAGACATGGTCTCTCTGGATCCCATTGAATTTCATTCGGAGGAGGAGCCTTATAAAAATCGTATCGATTCTTATCAAAGAAAGACAGGATTAACCGAGGCTGTTCAAACAGGCAGAGGGCAACTAAACGGTATTACCGTAGCAATTGGGGTTATGGATTTTGAGTTTATGGGGGGTAGTATGGGATCCGTAGTCGGAGAGAAAATTACCCGTTTGATTGAATACGCTACTAAAGAATTTCTACCTCTTATTATAGTGTGTGCTTCCGGAGGGGCACGCATGCAAGAAGGAAGTTTGAGCTTGATGCAAATGGCTAAAATATCTTCTGCTTTATATGATTATCAATCAAATAAAAAGTTATTCTATGTACCAATTCTTACATCTCCTACTACCGGTGGGGTGACGGCTAGTTTTGGTATGTTGGGGGATATCATTATTGCCGAACCCAATGCCTACATTGCCTTTGCGGGTAAAAGGGTAATTGAACAAACATTGAATAAAACAGTACCCGAGGGTTCACAAGCGGCTGAGTATTTATTCCAGAAGGGCTTATTCGATCTAATCGTACCACGTAATCCTTTAAAAAGCGTTCTGAGTGAGCTATTTCAACTCCACACTTTCTTTCCTTTGAATCAAACTTAGAACATGAAGTTCAATTATTTTGAGCAAACAAGTAATTAGTTTATTGGAATCCAAGTCAAAAGTAGACGAATGGGGTTTTCTTTTCTTTGTTGACATAAGATCTAATTATATAAAGAATCAAAAGTCACAGAAAATCCGCCCCCTTTTCTATATTCCTGATTATTGATCAAGAAGCCTCTATTAACAAGATAAACGATGAAATTCTTATTTTCGTGAAATTAGGCAAATCAAAAAAATCTACTCTTCTCGTCATATATAATGAAAATCTAAAAAATATATAATTTTTTATTTTTCTATATCTTACGATAATCCTATTTTGACTAAGAATCCCTGCTGGATGGGATTCTAACAAACCCTTCAATATATTCAACAATATATTCAATATAAATATAATCTAATTAATTTTTAAGAACCTTTTTGCTTAGTAAATGCAATTTGAAGACAAGAGCAAAAAATGAAGAAAATAATATCTCATCCATATCCTTTCAAATTTTTCATGTAGAAAGATGAAAAACTACATTATATACTCACTTAGATAGATACTTAGATTTATACTTAATAGATATTAAGTAATAATAATAATTCCAATTTAGAATTATCAAATTATAATAAGATATCTTTATATATAATAAGATATCTTTATATTATAAATATAAAATATAAATAATAATAACAGGTACAAATAGTAAATCGAGGTACCCATTCTATGACAACTCTTAACTTTCCCTCTGTTTTGGTGCCTTTAGTAGGCCTAGTATTTCCGGCAATCGCAATGGCTTCTTTATTTCTTCATGTTCAAAAAAACAAGATTGTTTAGAGCCCACGGCACAAAATCCGATCTATTTTTTTTTTAACTGACGCTTGTATCATAACACAGATATCCATTTAGCAAAATATGGTATAAGCGGCTTCGGCCGAAAAACTCTTATGTCTCCGGAAAATGCTATCCTATAACGGTCAATGGATTCTAGCTATTGTAAAATAGAACCGAATCGACGGATAACTGAACTGTCAAGTTGGTCTATCTATATCTATTTGGCTATCTTTAGTGAGATCATACGAAGGGTATGTTATTAGTTTAGATCTAACGAATTTAATGAATTACTCCTAAAGGATCACATCAAACTAGTGCTAGTTGATGCGAGTTACTTCGGAAACAAAAGGACTAAAGTCATAAAGTCAAATTCATTTGCGATATTCTCTCAATTCAAAAAAAATTAACTGGATCAAGTATGAGTTGTCGATCAGAACATATATGGATAGAACCTATAACGGGGGCTCGAAAAACAAGTAATTTCTGCTGGGCTGTTATCCTTTTTTTAGGTTCATTAGGATTCTTGTTGGTTGGAACCTCGAGTTATCTTGGTAGAAATTTGATATCTTTATTTCCGTCTCAGGAAATAGTTTTTTTTCCACAAGGAATTGTGATGTCTTTCTATGGGATCGCGGGTCTTTTTATTAGTTCCTATTTGTGGTGCACAATTTCGTGGAATGTAGGTAGTGGTTATGATCGATTTGATAGAAAAGACGGAATAGTGTGTATCTTTCGTTGGGGATTTCCTGGAAAAAATCGTCGGGTCTTTCTCCGATTTCTTATAAAAGATATTCAGTCCGTTAGAATAGAAGTTAAAGAAGGTATTTATGCTCGTCGTGTCCTTTATATGGATATCAGAGGCCAGGGAGCCATTCCATTGACTCGTACTGATGAGAATTTTACTCCACGCGAAATGGAACAAAAAGCTGCTGAATTGGCCTATTTCTTGCGTGTACCAATTGAAGTATTTTAAGAAATGAGCCGAGAAATGAATGCTTTCTCAGCAGGAGGACAAAAACAAAAGAATTCTCTTTTTCCATAACATAACTTAATTGAGGTTTATTCAGAACATTCATTCGAGTAAAAGCAGACATATATGTAACAAGTATAAAAAAACAATTTTGGGGATCTTTTATATGTATCGAAATATATAAAACTCAATTCAATAAAAAAATAAGAAACAACTCGAAATATCTCATAATCAACCCTTTAGAAATAAGTAAATTCCCCCCTTTTTAATTTGTTGGAATTGAGACTTTAGAGATCATATCTTGTCATTTTTTCGAAGCTTCTTTTTATACTTTTTGTGCTCCTTAATGACCAATAAATTGAATCTCTTATAATGATAACATAACTAGCGAATTTCTGTCGTTTTTTGACATTCATTTTTCACAATATTCTTCAGAAATTTCTCTCAATTATTCTCTCCCTGACTACTCATAGTAAGTTCAAATTTTTTCGAAATATTATAGATTTTGATATAATGATAGAAAAGGAGTTCTTTCGTCTCAAAATCAAAATCTGAATAATATTCATATTTATTATTTCAATTTTTCCGGGCATTCATCGAAAGGAGATATGTACTTCAAATTTGACCAATTGAAATATTGGGAAACAATATTTTTTGATTATTTATCCATTCCAATTTTTCGTCTATTTCTTTATTTTTTTTCTAGATTCATAGGTTCAATAACTTGTAATAGAACTGACGCGTAAGAGAAATATTAGAGTACATAGAGTCGACGAATGCGATGGGTTCATTAACAATTCAGAGATGAAAAAATGGAAAAAAAGAAAGCATTCACTCCTCTTTTATATCTTGCATCTATAGTATTTTTGCCCTGGTGGATTTCTCTCTCATTTCAAAAAAGTATGGAATCCTGGGTTACTAATTGGTGGAATACTAGGCAATCCGAACCTTTTTTGAATGATATTGAAGAAAAGAGTATTCTAGAAAAATTCATAGAATTAGAGGAACTCCTCTTCTTAGAGGAAATTATTAAGGAATACTCGGAGACACATCTACAAAACCTTCGTATAGGAATTCACAAAGAAACAATCCAATTAATCAAGATACACAACGAGGGTCGTATTCATACGATTTTGCACTTCTCGACAAATATAATTTGTTTCATTATTCTAAGTGGTTATTCTCTTTTGGGTAATAAAGAACTTGTTATTCTTAACTCTTGGGCTCAGGAATTCCTATATAATTTAAGTGACACAATAAAAGCTTTTTCTCTTCTTTTATTAACTGATTTATGTATCGGATTTCATTCGCCCCATGGTTGGGAACTGATGATTGGCTTTGTCTACAAGGATTTTGGATTTGTTCATAATGAGCAAATTATATCTGGCCTTGTTTCCACTTTTCCAGTCATTCTAGATACAATTTTCAAATATTGGATTTTCCGTTATTTAAATCGCGTATCTCCGTCACTTGTAGTGATTTATCATTCAATGAATGACTGAAAAATTATCTACCTAATCCAATTAGAATGTTTCTTACTTTGCAGTTGTACATAAGCAAAGCATTGAAAATCGTACTTACTCTTTATCTTATCTTTCTACCCATCCCGGAGATTCCTCCTATATATTAATATATTAATCCAGTCAAATTATTCCAGTAAATAACAGAATCGTGGATAGGAAACTCCATTAGTGACCTACCCCAATTTATTGTAGAAATTTTCGGGATCAATGGTTGGACCATGCAAACTAGAAATAATTTTTCTTGGATAAAGGAACAGATTACTCGATCTATTTCCGTATCGCTCATGATATATATCATAACTCGTGCATCCATTTCAAATGCATATCCCATTTTTGCACAGAAGGGCTATGAAAATCCACGAGAAGCGACTGGACGTATTGTATGCGCCAATTGCCATTTAGCTAATAAACCAGTGGATATTGAGGTTCCGCAAACGGTACTTCCCGATACTGTATTTGAAGCAGTTGTTCGAATTCCTTATGATATGCAACTGAAACAAGTTCTTGCTAATGGTAAAAAAGGGACTTTAAATGTAGGGGCTGTTCTTATTTTACCAGAGGGTTTTGAATTAGCCCCTCCCGATCGTATTTCCCCCGAGATAAAAGAAAAGATGGGCAATCTGTCTTTTCAGAGCTATCGCCCCAATCAAAAAAATATTCTTGTCATAG